GGTTCTAGTAAACCAAAACCATCATTTTCTAGCTATTTGGCTTCAATCTCCCCCTTTTTCAGCGCAAAAATTGAAGATTTAGTTACGATTGAAAGTTTTGTACTATCATCCATAGATCCTTTATTCATACTCATTCAATTGGAAGAATTGAACCAATCAAAAAAATTATGCTTCTCGACTCCATAATCCAATTTTTTTATGAAAATTCTGATTGCCTTTTGGATAGAAATCGTGAGAATGTATATTCTTTCCTCAAATGTCCTATTGAGGTTTAAAGGATTAAATCTTTTTAAGAAATAAAGTTTTTGATCGGAATATGAAATATGAAAAAAATGGAAAGACCCCTTAACTATTGAAGTTGTTAATAGAACGAATCACACTTTTACCACTAAACTATACCCGCTACATATTAATTATTGGATATGAATGGACCATTTGTCCAACAAAGTAATCAGACGCAGTCAAGATAGCATCAGAATCATGAAAATTCCAGCATTAACACGTATTTTGTTCCACTGCGGCGCGTAATTGAAAACTTGAAAAAAAAAATAAGTGAATAGTAAAAAGTTTAGTCAAATTTCAATAGTGTACTAAAGTTATAAGTATTTTTTTTTCTTTCTTAATACTTATTTCTTATTAAGGCTTCTTAAGTGAATTATTAAGATGAATATAATATTGAACTTCAACTTTCATTTATAATGAAATTCGTTTTTCATTAATAAATTTCCGAATTTTATACTTAAAAATAAGAAAATAAAGACGACGATTAGTACTATATTACTGGATACTATAATACTATATCATAGTAGAACACTTTTACTATAAAGACTAAATATTAGAATTTATACTCATTTATACTCTAATTTACTAGAATTACTATATTAAGGTACTCTAATATATTAGAATATATAATATACTAATATATACTAACTAAGATATACTAAGAATAGATATATAATCTCTAATATTTCAATTTCAATATAGAATATTCTATATTAATCATTAATCTAGATCTAGATAATTTTTGAAAGAATTTCTAAGATAATCTATCTATTAGAATCTTATAGAATTTCCTAATAATTAGGAATGGGAATAAAAATTACTATTCTTGTTTCAAGAAAAATTCTTATTCGTCGGAACAAAAGAAGTACTGGCCCGGCCAGTACTTATACTTAACCAGGCCGGGGAAATGAACCTTTTGTACAAAAAAAAAGAAGTAAGGTATTCTTTCTATTGGAGAAATATGTTTTGAATCATTGAAGGAAAATAAAAATTGTTCTCAATCTTGACTTACACGTGTTAAAGATAAATTTCCAATTTTGAATGGGGAGAGATGGCTGAGTGGACTAAAGCGTCGGATTGCTAATCCGTTGTACGAATTATTCGTACCGAGGGTTCGAATCCCTCTCTCTCCGACCCCCCTCTTATCACTTAAGATTTTATAATTGAAATAAATTTCGATTATTTTCTTTTATGAATCTTTTATCTTTATCTAGCATCTATTCCATTTCTTTATACATTTACCTATGAAAAAATTAAGGAAAAAGTAAAAACAAATCTCATATCTTTTTTTTATTCTTCACGCCCGGGATTACGCCCCGGATCATTAGATAAGAATCCGAAGATGAAGAGAGAAACAAAGAATATTACTACTGTGTAAACGAATAGTTTAAGAGTAAGCATTACAAATCTCCAAGATAAGATAAGATCATTTTTTTTAAGGAAATAGATCACCTATTTTACGACACACACTAGACACTATTTTGATATGACGCTCTAAAGATGAAAAAAAAAAGGAAGTTTTTTTGAAATTTCTTTTCACGAATTTCTTTCTAATGTAATAAGATTCATATTTTTTCGTTACCAAAAATTTCTTGTCATATCCATATTAGGTATTGTATGGGATTTTATAAAGGAAAGGTCAGAACAAAAGAAGAAATAAGCTGATTAGCTGATTAAAGATAAAGATCATCACCCCTTTCCCTTATTCAAATTAAATTTCAATAGAAAATACCAGAATTTCACTTTTTGAATCGAGGGTTCCTAATGTCCAGACTTAGCTGAATCTTATTTATGATCTTATTGATTTTCAGAATAAAAATCTCATCTTTTTTTTATCGAATAAATTATGAATTGAATAGATATTTCATTTTTATCGAAAACTTACAGCAGCTTGCCAAACAAAGGCTAAAAGAAAAAAGAGTACAGGGATAACCGGCATAACGTCTACGATTGGATTGAAAAAGGCATAAGCCTCGGGCAATTTGGAGAAGAAAAAACTACTCGAATAAAGGGTATAATTAAGACAGATACAGATTAAACTAAAGATATTAAACATAACAAATATTCTTTTCTTGTTCTTAAAGATTCAAATTAAATTGAAATGATAATAAATTATCAGATTGGATTGAGTTGGTTTTCTGAGGAAAATTTTCAAATAAAAAGGCAGATGCAGATAAAAGAAAGAAATTCTTATTTTTCTTTGACTTCTCCCTAATCAAGAATCCTTCCTTAAATTCTCCAATCAAATAAGAATACAAGGAATTCTATTTTCATACAATATCTTAATTGAATTCTAAGTAATGATCAATTAATCTTTTTGATTCTATATCTATTGTGTTGAATCCTAGCGACAACATGTCCTATATTTCTTTTGGTTGGTTATTGACGAATAACCAATATTTATCTTATTTTTTCTTAGACCAAATCAAAATGGGGCGTGGCCAAGCGGTAAGGCAACGGGTTTTGGTCCCGTTACTCGGAGGTTCGAATCCTTCCGTCCCAGATCGTTTGCATTAGAAACGAAAGATTCTTCTCTATTGAAATTTTAATTCAACAATTTTCTGTTTAATGTTGGATACAATGTTATCCAATCTGAATTCTAAGAATCATTCTTAGAATCATATCTTTTTTTTTTTACTTTTTTACTAAAGTATTTTCTTTTTAAATAAAAATATTCGTGATTACTTTTGTTAACGATTATTTGTTTTATATGATGGAGATGGATGCGAAAAGATAAGAATCCGAGGATTCTTATTTTTTCTTTGATCTTACCTTACACGAGACTTTTTCTACTCCATAATAATGAAAACAAAGAAACTTTATTCTCAAACTATCTCTCTGTTTTCAATTAAATGAAAATAAGATTCAATTGGAGATGGTAAATAATAAGTAAATCATAATATTAGAAAAATCCTATTTCATAAAGAAAAAATGAGAAAATATTCAAAAAATATTCATAATTAATATATTCATATATATTCATATTAGAATTTATTAATACATAAATACATAATTATTACATATATTACATAAGAGTATAAAATAGAAAGAAAATTCAAATATAAATTATTAAATTTATATTAGAAATTTCTAAAATTATAAAATTATAAATATATATTATATATTGTAATTGTATTTGTATATTATTTGTATATTTTTATTTTGTATATTTTTCTTATTAATATTATCTTATTATTTCAGATTATCTTATTATTATAAGAATGAAATATTTAGTGAAACATTTAATTAAATTTAGTTAAAGTGGCTAAAAACTTTTATCCATTCATGGATATTTTTTTTTCATTTGAATGAAAGTAAAGTTAAAGGCTTTTTTTGAGGTTTCTAATTTATTAAAAAAAAAAAAAGAGGTTTATGATGGACAATCCCGAAAGATCTGTTGAAGATATAAATAAGTTTGCTTAAAATTGATTTGTTTTTTTTTTCATGTGATATTATTCATATCATATAAGAAAATATGGGGTATTTTTAAGTGAAATCCTTTCCGGATAACACTTATCTATAAGTGTAGATTATTATGTATCGATTGGTTCAGCCAATGACTATTCATGATTCCATATTGAATCAATTGCATACGGTTCCAAATTAAAATAAAATGAGAGGGATGTTATGGTAAAACTTCGTTTGAAACGATGTGGTAGAAAGCAACGTGCGACTTGAAGGACATGATTGGCTGTGGATTCTGACATCCACCATCTTCATCTTCTCTTTCTATACGAATGAAGATGCTCTTGTCTCGACATAATTTGTTCTGCTAGTAACCTAATTGAATTTTTTTTGGGTTGCTAAATAACTAAATAAAGATACTAATGGTATATAAAGGTATAGCATATGATGGAGCTCGAGCAAAAATGATTGATTCATTTATCGGAGGAATAATCTAGGGTTAGTAACAATCAATAAGTTAGACCAACTTTGTAAATATATCATCAATATTTAAATATAGATAAATGGAGAGGTTCAAAAATGAACAAGTTTGAAATGAAAAAATCAAATTTGTCGAAATTTTCAAACTGTTTCAATAAAGAGTGTATCACAAAGGAATCAATCTTTCGTATAATTTTTTCCTTTTCTTTTCATAGAAAGAACAAAAAACAAAAGGTATGTTGCTGCCTTTTTGAAAAGGAGTAAGGATCACCGAAGTAATGTCTAAACCCAATGATTTCACAAAGCGCAAAGCAAAGACAACAAATTCCGGAACAAGGAAACACTATTTTCACTTGTCTTAACAATTGGATCAGAATGAGTAAAAAAAAATATATCCGAAAGGAGACAAAAAAAGAGGTTATAGACAGCTCAAGAAATTCTAAGGATTTCCTTTCGAACTCTTTCAAAACTACCCAACTTGAGTTAGGAGTATAAATGAAATTTCTTTTTCTGTAAAGAAGGAAAAAAAAGGCTCAAATTACAGTCTAATTCTTTATGGATCCATTTCTCTTTCTATCTATCTATTATCTATATAGATAGATAGAAAAATTCTATAAATTAGAATCATTTTTTCTTGAGCCGTATGAGGAGAAAACCTCCTATACGTTTCTAGGGGGGCATCTTTTATCTACATCTATCCCAATGAGCCATCTATCAAATCGTTGCAATTGATGTTCAATCCCGAAGAGAAGGAAGAGATCTTCGAAAAGTGGGTTTTTATGATCCGATAAAGAATCAAACTTATTCAAATGTTTCTGCTATTTTCTATTTCCTTGAAAAAGGTGCTCAACCCACAGGAACTGTTTATGATATTTTAAGGAAGGCAGAATTCTTTAAAGAATTTCGAGTTTCTTTTGATAAAAAAAGAAAAGAAAAACAAGAATCATGAATAAAAAAAGGATAGGGTAACTAGTACCTATCTTTGTGTAAATCTTTATTCAAAGTTTTTTCTTTTCTTGTTCTATTCATACTTATTTTATTCTTCTTTTTCTTGCTTCTTTTTGTGGAACCCCCCTTGTTTGGGGGGTAATCTTTTTTCTTGTATTTGTATTGTACCTTTCTTTTTTTGATTAAATAAAGCCGTTATTTTTTCTATCTTTACCTTATTCCTTATTTTTTCCGCTCAAAGTTTTATTCTTTATATTATGCTAATCCAACACAAATTTCTATATAATTTCTTTAAATTTGTTTGATAAAAAGTCCATTCATATTGACAATGGCGTATCAAACAAATATAATTTGATCGTATATAAATAGATCTTTTTATCCCCATTCCCTATCGGCTCTTTCCTTCACTTTAGTAAAATGAATGAGTTTGCTGGATTTTTTTATTTCGATCATATCTACACTTCATATTGATCCGGGTTGCTAACTCAACGGTAGAGTACTCGGCTTTTAATTGCGACTATGATCTTTTACACATTTGGATGAAGGAATTCGTCTAGACTATTGGTAGAGTTTATAAGACTGCGACTGATCCTTAAAGGTAATGAATGGAAAAAAAAGCATGTCGTAAAAAGAATAGAAAAATATAAAAAAGAATAATAGAATCATAGAAAAAGAAGATTTCTAGTACTCAATTTCTAGTACTCATAATAGAAATAGAACGAGAGTTTTTCTTTTGATAACAATTGGTAAAGCCTTTTGGGTCTAGTGAATAAATGGATAGAGCCTTATGGCTCCAATTCGAGTAAGACAAAAAAGCAACGAGCTTCCCTTCTTAATTTGAATGATTACCCAATAAAATTACTAATTATGCGTTAAAAATAGATTAGTGCCTGATGTGGGAAAAGGTTCTCTTGTGAATTGTAAGTGGACCATTGATTCTTTTTTTTTCTTAATCCTAATTATTCTTTATTGTGGATTGAAGACGGATGTGTATAATAAATAGTATAGTGATAAAAAAGTTCTTTTTTTCCAAAGTCAAAAGAGTGATTGGGTTGCAAAAATAAAAGATTTTTACCCCTTTTTCTTATTGTTATTTTATTTCTTTCTTTTCTTGTTATTCTACTTATATTAACAAGTAAAAGAAAAACAAATTGGATAGAAAGGAAAAAGATCTGTAGATTGGGCTTTCTGTCTCCGGGGTATATATTCTTTATTTGTTCTTACTTTTATTCTTACTTTTATATAATCTTTTACTTCATTAGATTCTCATTATGTTTTTTACATGTATAAAAGTATATATTATTGAAAGTAAAAGTATAGACAGTGCATAATATATAATAATACTAGACTATATTATTAGATTATTAGAATTATCTCTTCTAATAATAGAAAATAATTAGAAGAATAATATTATTCTTCTATTATTATTATAGTTTAGTCTAGTTATAAGTTATACTATTTTAGTATTTTAGTATAAGAGAAACAATATACTACATACAACATATGCATACGCCGTTCTGACCATATTGCACTATGTATCATTTCATAACACAAGAAGTGCCTCCCCTTTTTGGTTACAGTATAAATGTATTTAAATGGCAGAATTACAAGGATATTTAGATTGAAAAAAGATAGATTTCGGCAACAAAACTTCCTATATCCACTACTCCTTCAGGAGTCTATTTACTCACTTGCTCATTATCATAGCTTCAATAGTTTGATTTTTTACGAACCTGTGGAAATTCTCGGTTATGACAATAAATCTAGTTTAGTACTTGTGAAACGTTTAATTACTCGAATGTATCAACAGAAATCTTTGATTTCTTCGATGAATGATTCTAACCAAAAGGAAAATGTATTTTGGGGGCACAAGAATTCTTTTTCTTCTCATTTTTTTTCTCAAATGGTATCAGAAGGTTTTGGAGTCATTCTGGAAATTCCATTCTCGTCGCGATTAGTATCTTCCCTTGAAGAAAAAAGAATACCAAAATATAAGAATTTACGATCTATTCATTCAATATTTCCTTTTTTAGAGGATAAATTATCACATTTAAATTATGTGTCAGATCTACTAATACCCCATCCCATCCATCTGGAAATCTTGGTTCAAATCCTTCAATGCTGGATCCAAGATGTTCCTTCTTTGCATTTATTGCGATTGTTTTTCCACGAATATCATAATTTGAATAGTATCATTACTTCAAAGAAATCCATTTACGTCTTTTCAAAAAGAAAGAAAAGATTCTTTTGGTTCCTACATAATTCTTATGTATATGAATGCGAATATATATTCTTGTTTCTTCGTAAACAGTCTTCTTATTTACGATCAATATCTTCTGGAGTCTTTCTTGAGCGAACACTTTTCTATGGAAAAATAGAATATAT